CTGGTGAATAATTTAATTGCCTCAGTCCGATCAACTTATATTATTAGTCAGTAGCTTGCTTGAGATTTGGAATTAGAGGGGACAATAGCAAGTGACGGTTTCATTCCTTATGACTTCTTACTACTAACTAGGGCTAGGGTTTAGTTTCTGATATAACTGAAATCCTACGATGAACTAAACGAGACTTATGGAGGGACTCGCTTTGCTTGCTCCCCTGTGATGAAGGAAAGCTAACTAGCAAACTCTGCTTCTCCGTCCTGGAATCCAATGCAACCTTCGACCGACCTCTCCAGGTGACCCGACAAGGTAAGCAAGTGAACTCCCAGCATCTAATCCCTCTCCTTCGGACCCTCTATTCCACTCCCTTCTGAGCCCACATCTCCATGTCCTATCGATGCTGATCTCTCCCCTAGCTGGCCATATATTGCATCTCCAACTACAGGTAAGAAGCTCCATCCGAGGGAAGATAAGCCATCTACGAGACCATTCCTGCGAATGAACAGAGCACTTTCGAAACCTCTTATCGAGACCCCATCTCCTGCTAATTATTCATCTGGTGGCGAAGGGCGACTCCACCTGCTAAGCAGGCCAAGCTTTCTATTCCCTTCCAGCAAGCAGCTGATAGCCATCAGTCACGGCTCCATAAGGCAATAAATTGGGTCAATAGCCACCATCAAAAGAAAGAAGGAAAGGAAGCTGCCTAAGCCCTTCACTAAGACCTGGCGAACTACCACCCTCCCTCTCTTGATATCGAATCCAGTGGAAGCGCCACCCTCTTCTTATCTTTCTTCGTCTCCTGGCCCTGAATAGAAGCTCCAAAGTCCAAGCTCTCCTGCTCCTGTTTCTGGATTCCTCTGCTCTTGATGAATGGAATGACCCCAACTGCTGCTATCGATGAAGTTCTTTCTGTCCCTCGATCCGACCTTTTTAGGTATAAGAATAAGAACAGTGAGCCATCTCTTGCAATCTATGAACCTGGACCCGAACCATCTTATCTAATACCTTCGAACGAAGACCTTGGAAACCCATTCTTTCACCTCTAACGATAAGGGGGGCGGGATAGCTGGTTGTCTTCCCGGGCAAGCGAGTAAGTAGGAAGCTCTTTTTCAAATGGCAAGTAGGCAGGCCGTGAGCTAGCCAATAAGTGTAAGATGTATTGATAGTTCAGTGAAGCCAATGAGTATGGCAATCCGGTTCCAGCTGCTTGCTGGATAGCCGAAGATAGATTGACTTTGGGCTGAACTTGAAATTCGGTCTTGCTGAGGCGGCAAGGCCATTCTTGGACGTACGTTGAATATCCACTTTGCTGACTTGTCTTGTACTAGTACCTATTCTCCCCTGGAGAGGTCCAGGAGGGACCTCATCATGCCCCATCTTTCCCTTGCCTTTATTCAATTTCTAAGCCAGATTGCATGACAAGCACACGATGCAACATACTCAGCTTCGTAGAAAGCGTCACAATCGGTTCTTTCTTGAAACTCCATGTAAAAGCAGTATTTACAAGATAGAAAAGAAAGCCAGTAGTACTTTTTCTATCATCCAAGTCTCCAGCCCAATCACTATCAAAATAATCCAAAAGTCATAACTTCTACGAAGCTGAATAGAATAACCTTCAAGTGTGTCACCCGGCCTCACATGCGCATCTCTTGATCACAACCCTTAACGTAACGGTAACGGTCTTTTCTCTCCAAATCCGTCTATTTCCCCGTCCTTCTTTCTGGGGGAACTTTCTTCTTGTATCTCTTAAATGCTTGAGAGAGCCTTTTTCAAGGAAAAGCTAGTAGATCCGCCTTAGATTCTTTTTTCGCCTCTTTTCTTTCGGGTACGGGTAGTAAGTGAATGAAAGAACGACAATCATAGTCTCAATTCCTCTGACGCGATGTCAGCGGCAGTCTGACTTTTTAGGAACTGAGAGCGCTAACTTCCTGTCGGGATCAATCTCGGATTCTGCTTCTAAAGCTGTCTTGATTCTTGATAAGGGCGTCCCTCTAAGTTGATTGGTGAACCTAAAAGTGGCCTTGGTAGGCTCGAGTTTCTTTCTTTAAATGAAGTGGTTTTTGCCACGATACGATAGAGGAAAAAGGAATGAATGGAGAGGTAGCAGCAGCTGGATCGAATCATATAAGATGGTCTTCCCATCACTCTTTCCTCGTCAGCGAGGGTCGAGTATTGATATACAATAAAAAGCCCGGGCTGGCACCCTGCTTTGCTAGTGCGGAAGCGTATCAATAAAGATACCCAGCGTCTTTACTATAAGTTACTCGGATTAGCTCTTGGCTTGGGATTCTTATTGCATGCAGGGCTGACTTTCTTTCTTGTGCCCGCGAGACCCGAGCGCCATTCCCATCTTTTAAGAGGGCAAGGCCACCCGCTACTTCAGTTCTTGACCCAGAAAGAAAGGGACATTAAGCGAGGAGCTACGGTGTCAGGATCCATAGGATTTATCTAGTAGAAAGGGTCTGCTGGCTAGAAGCACAGCACAATAGGATCCGTCTCGTTCCCCAGGTGCTAGCACCGAAGATGGGCTATTGGTTGCCTTCACTACCAATGTCATGCTCCGATCCAGCCTTTGCCGCTGGAACAAGGAGAAGCCGGGGAAGGTGAGATTGATAGTACTGAAGATGCTTTCCTCTTGTCCCTAACTGTGAATCTATTGGGAAAAATTCTTTTGGTCGGGATTTTTTCACGGGACTCCATTTTCCGGACCACAGCTAGTTTGAACGAAAACCCGGGAATTTTTGAAGCAAGTTTGAGTTTTCTCATTTTTGCTTTTTTTTTCGGAAAGAAAAAAGAATTGTCGGACCTCCCTTCCCTAAAACGGGCTGATGAGCTTTTCCAGCTATACGAAAGGCCAAAGTGAAAGTTTTGAAATAGTCCCGGTTACTCACTTTTTTATTATATGAGAGTCAGCGGTTGGTCCTGCACCAAGCCTTTAATGCTGAATTGGTTCTATCTTTTTCCTTTTGATTAGGTGAGTTATAGTTATGTCAAAGGTCCATGAAGGCCATTGGAAGCCTATCAAGCTGTCTAGAGTAGGTCCTGAAATTGACCATTTCTTTATGATTTCATCTTTTGTACCCTGTAGTGAGAATGAGGCTCAAGTTAGCGTTAGCCTTTAAGGAATGAAGAAGTGAGAATTCTCTTTTAAGGAAGGGATGTTCGCTCTGGAATTGCTCTTCCGGTAACTGGTAGTCAGCACCTTCGGTCCGGGTTACAACCTGACCTCACTTACTAAATGGAATAACCAGAGGGACATTCCTACTTCCAGAAGGAGGGGCTTGAATAGTAAGAGCAAGACAGCCTGACTTAAATGCCAGTACTCCCGCTCCGTGGGGTATGAAAGGGGTAAGCTGCTAGAATCTCTTGCCAGTAAAAGAAGAAGGTTTTCGAGGATTACAAAAAGCCTACAAGTAGGCAGGACTTTCAGTTACAATGTCTAGGTTGGGAAAGCCTTTCTAAAGCCAATCGATTATCGGATTTCACCAACCCAACTACCACTACCAGGGTATTCCTAGATCCGCTCTCAGATCGCATTCCAGTCTTCAATCAAACGGAATGAAAGCAGGAGATTGATTAGCTATAGTAGCTGCAAACAAATCTCGTGACGGTGATCAAACAGCATTAGCTACGTTTCGTCTCTTGACGAGTCCTTACCCCCAGATCGAAACGTTACGATTCACTCCGGTGCTGCTTGCTGGTGGAGGTTGGGATCAACTATGAATAAGAAGTCGAAGAAGTAAAGACTCCCTAGATCCGCCTCTTACTTACCTACCTTCCCTGACTAGCTAGTTTGGTTGGTATCTATGGATACCTCCTTTTCGGCTCATACATCCATCCTTGAGTTCGCTGCTAAACGAAGACGGAAAGGGATAGCTGAGGGGGGCAAAAAGATCGATTCGGTTTGGACGCTCATCTCGGACAGCTGGTAAGGCTGACAGAGACCGTTTCATAGTCATAAAATTGGGAACTACGATCACGAGGTTGAGAGAATTCAAGGGATTCGCCTCTCAGGTCCGTGGTCTAGCGATCCAGAGGGGAAGTGGTATTCGAAGCCAGGTAGACCCGTTCCGTGTGGTGTGCTCATTCCAAAAGAACTATGGAGTTCAGGGTTCCACCTGACCTGACATCAACTCGTATAGGGATAGGGATGAATTGAATAGAGAATCGGGTCAAGGCACTAACTTTTTTCGCTTACCCTTCATAGAATGGCTCTATTTATATAGTTTACGCTTACGAAATGAAGCCCGCCAGTAAAAGAAATGGGGGGAGCGAAGGAAGGGGAAGCTTGGATTCTGAAAATGGAGCTGGTTGTTTTCCATGAGATGGCGCTGTGTTAGGGTTACCTGTGGGAACGACAGAGAGGGGGGAAGAAGATGTTGTTGATGAGCTGGACTTGACCAGGCTTACTGAGGAATCCACCCTCGCATCCACGTGATGTTCCTTGGATACCAAGGCCAAAGCCAAACGATTGGACTGCTTTTCTGGGCCTGGACCTACTTTAGAGAGGTCTTTCGGCTTGGACATGACGTTTGCTTGATATTGGGCGGAGTGGGCTTTGTTTGCTGCTTTGCAGAGACTAGGCTAGGCCACGTGAATTGACCTCACCCATCACATCATCTTGGGAAGCTCCTCCCTCCTCAACAAGCTCCACCTCCAGAATATCTAGAACCGTTTGGGATTGGACTAGATTGGTTCACTCAATATCCTATATAAAGGAGAAAGGGCCAAATCATATATAATGATATAATTGAAATTAAAGTTATGGACTCATTTTATAGATATGTTTATGTCTTATCAAGAAGCCCAAAAACTCTTTGATCTCTATACTTTAGAAGAGTTGAGGAATTTCCTGGAGCTCTTTCTTTCCATTTCTTTTCTGGTGTAAAACCCTCCCTATCAATACTTCCTTGCTATTCATTGACAAGAGTTGTAGGGACAAAAATGAGTAATCGAACCCCTTAGACCCTTTTGCATACTTCGATCTACAAGGCTTTAATCGATGCTTTTGTCAAGGCTTTTGTCAAGGCGGCTCCTCATATGAAATCCTGAAAAATAGAAATAGCCCATAAAATGACAGCCATCAAAAGGCCTAAGTCCATATTCTAGCCTCGGTCTGTCCAAATTCAGCGGTCTCTACCCAAGTAGCTCTGGCCCATGATCCAAGGGACCTGCAACCAGTTAATCATTCTTTCTTTATTTTCCAACCACTCGGGCAATCATGCTTGTTTTATCTTCCAACCAATCCCTTTGATTCCGTTTCTGCAGCAGTATATAATCTCGGTCCCTTACCTTGATGCCTACAGCTCAATCTTTTTTACAGTGATGGCAATAATATGCGAAATACTGTTTTTTCTTTTTCTTGGGTTGTTTCTGAATGGCATCATAGCTACACGAGGGAAAGCGATGCTGCCCACTCTGCCGGGGGCCGCTTTCTTCCCCTCAAAAATGCCAGTTCCACCATCAGGGCCCAGCAAGCAGCATAATTCTGTTCCGAGGCTGCGTTTCATTCCAGCACCAGTAGTATATGGTTCGAAGCGCCTTGTTCCATCCGGCGCGAATCCCTTCCATCACTAGTATAGTGGAGGTGTTATTTGTATTGCAATAATGAATAAATGTACGAACACAAATAATGAGCAGACCAGCCCACTTTTATTTTATATGTGGGTTCATTTCATAATTTCTTTTTGTTTTGAATAAAGAAGCGCGCGTGTAACGCAGGTGTTTTTCTCGGTTGATGGATGGGATAAATGTCTATATCGCTTTATAATGTTATTGTTATGTTGATGCTATATTAAAGAATCTAATCTAAAAAAGTTGCTTAAAGTCCCATTCTTTATAATTGTCTTTCTCGTCCTAAATTAAATATTAAATAAAGTACGAACTTCAAGTTTTAATTGTTTACTCAACAGGAAGCGTCACAGCCTAGGTTTGGGCCACACCGAAGCATTCTATGTGTGTGCAGTAATAGTTTTCGAAATTTCCGAGGTAGGTTCTTTTTTAATCTAGAGCAATTTGCCTGCTTCTTTCTAGGCTATGGTTTACCTGTATCATGCAAATGTCCAACACTTAGGTGCTTTCTAAGATCCAGCTCAACTAAAGCAAGCATGTGCGGAATATCCCTTTCCCGGGCGGGAAAGCCCTTATTTTGTTCCATTCCAGGAGAAGAATGCCATGCCACTCAACCAGAGGCAGAGAAGCGGAATGGCAAGAAGCAGAGAAAAAGACAATGAAAAACAGAAGGATTAAAAGAAAAGGATCTCCCTTAGCCCTTCAAGAAAGCTGGCACACACGGAAAGAGACAAGGATTGAACATTAGTACTGGATTCTTGATCCCCTGATCTTGATATATGAATAGGACGGACGAAGTCAAAGACGAAGAGAGATCATAACAGGCACAAAAGGCCAATTAACAAAGCGAGAGTAGGGATCTCTTCTCTTCAGACGGGGAGGGCTCTTCCAGCACTCTTTCCAGCTAGAAGAAAGCAACCAACAAAGCCAGACAGCAATCAAGAGAGTGGGGCAGTCTCATCCCATGAAAGGTAAGGAAGGACTGCAGCTTTCCCGAGTGGAAGAGGTTCAATTCAATAGTTCCGACTCTGACTTTGAAGTGAAGCCCGGCCGGGTGAAGAAGCCTCAGCCCGAGCTTTGACTATGACTACGAGCAGTTGGGATCACATTCGAGGAGTAAAGTCAGAATGTAAGAAAGTAATGCAGTCAAGCAGTTACGGTAGTGGAAATTTTCCCTATCCAGGCCGACAACAGGCTCGCTACCGAGACGAAATGCCACTCTTGGCAAAACGGCCCTCCCGCTAGGTAAAGGAATTGACTTGCTAACAGCCAAACAAGGGATTCGACTCTTAGAATATGTAACTTTCCTAGACTAGTTCCAGGGCAAGAAGGTAAGCTCCTTGCTAGGATGCTAAAGAGAATGCTGCTGCTGCTTTATGGAATTGATTAAAGCTTAACTCCTATTTGCACTCCTACTCCTAAGCCAAGAAGGCAGTGAGCAAGGGGCCTAGCCATAAAGCCGTCAGTTGGAGATAGCGTGATGCGCCCAGTACTTGTTATAAGGGTAAGGGGAGGATGCGAGGCGAGTTACGTATACTTTTTTACGGGAGGCTGTTGGCGAGTGGAATAGAAAGAGTTCGTTGCATCAACAAAGTGGAGTAGTAAAGAGGAAAGAGCTGCGTATAGAGCTCCGGATTCTTTAGCAACTAGGAGAGCGGACGATTCTTTTTATTTCTAACCGCAGCTTGGCTTTCCTCCATCCCGGGCTTAAGAATGCCTTGAAAGCCAGAAACTATCTAACCATACCAGTCGTTCACCCAACCCAATAAAAACTTGCCCCCGCACTCCCACTACCAATGAGAGGACTGAAAGCGGCCTACTTGAGAAAGAGAAGAGTTTGTGAAGCTGACCTCCACACAAATAGACTCAGATGGTATTCCCTTTGTTGAGTGGGAGGAGGAGAGTCTGCTGCTAGCAAACAGCAGATACAGATTTTCTTTGATATCACGATTCGGTGATAGGAGGCCTACTCTCCTTGAGATTAGAGAGTGGTGCTCCAAGGCATGGAGCTTGACTGGTAAGATCTCTCTTTCTGCTCTAAAAAAAGGTTTGATTTGGATTCATTTTGAATGTGAAGAGAACAAAGTTTTGGAGAAGGGACAATATTGGGTATGGAAGACCGCGATGTTCTTGCATCGATGGTGCCCGGGGCTTGACTTGGATGAGTTGCTCCTATCGGCATGGGTGGTTTTGAGTGGGGTAGAGGAAATTTATTTTAGCAGTAAAAAGCATACGAAGAATGTTATAATGGAGAGTGCGGAAGATGGTCTATGGGAAACTCCAAGAAAAAAAAAGAAAGTAATAAGCAGGAGTCGATTCGATCTACTATGCCTTTCACTCGGTCTTTCTCGCCTTGGCTTTAAGCTTGAATTAAAGAAATGGATTATTGGGTCTGGGATCGATTTGATTGGAAAGTTCCTTGCCTCTTGTGCCGTGCGTGAGCTGTGCCTGCTTTTCCCTCAAAAAGCATTGAACCGCCTTTCCTCCAGTGAATAAATAGGCTAAACAACCGATCTTGCGACATCGATTTTTCCGATTTATCCTTTGAAATCAATGTCTCCACTCTCGCAAGGCGAGAGAAGCGTGGTAGCGCCTGTCAGCGCAGCTCTTTTTTTTTTGAACGGTACGAGCAGACCACTTAAGCAGATACCTAGACTTCCATTTTGAACTACCAAGCAAGGTAGTTGTATAGGCGGAATGGAGTATCCGTCATCGTAATCAGAACAAACTGAAGGAAGGAGACAGCACCAGATCCGCTTTCAAGAGAAAGCAAGAACCACTGAAAGAGGCCGTTTCGTATAATTACGCCAGCCAGCAAAGCAACTCATGCACTTGGAGCGAGCCACCTGGCGATTGAGGGGCAGTCATATGTTTATGTGAATAAATTATCCTCTCATCGATTACCGTAAGAAGACTTTCTCATTTAGAAAGAATGGCGAAAAAGGCCTCCTTGCATTGCCCAACTAGAGCGAAAAGCCTTATTGCGTTGCGGCCCTAAGTAGCTATGGGGTCTTGATGTACTTGGAACGAAGACCGCTTACCTGAGTATGGCGGTTCGGTAGCCGTTCAATGATAGCATGAGATCCTCGCTTCGGTTCCGGGCGTCATAGGGCAATATCCGCTAACTCGAATCAAGGAATGAAAGTTAGCGGATGCTATAATCTATTCCTACGCTAAGGATATACGCTTTGTCTTACTTCTATGTCTGAGTCTGAGTTTAGGTTTTTCTCTTTTTTGGCTGCATGCTCCTGAATTAGTGATTCTTAACCCTCCTAGCCTATGCTCACCAGATTTTGGACTTCTTCAAAGTGTGGTACAGGACACCTTCATCAACAATCTCTGTTCAATTCATCAAGACTGCAGTCCCTGCCCTGTGAATGCGGGGAACCGCTCAATCGAGCTGCCAGTATTTACAGAGGAACCTCAATTTGATCCTTTAGAAGTCAAAAGGAAAAAGCTAGTTAAAGCGTCAGCTACTTATTTCGCAGCTATTTTGCTTAGTATAGCACTTACAGAATCACTTTCTTATTTAGGTATTTTACCATCTTAGAAGATCTTCTCAAAGCTGTACGATATGTTAATCGGATTCATACCTCCTACTATGATGCGGGAGCAGCTCTTGCATTATGTCTTTTCTTATGCCTCGGGTTTTCTCTTCCTCATGTAGACGCAAAAATCTTAAAATTCCTTAATAAAAAAGAATGCGTTGGCGTTCTTTCTTTTTTGAAGTGGATCCTCTTTTTCTTTGTTTGTTTAAAGGCTAGCTTTCCCGTTTTGGTTCAGTTACTCTTCTCTTCTATGATGCTCTTACTCCGATCTCGTAACTCATCAAGAAGGTAACGGTTTCACATCCAAATCGAATGCTAAAGGCTAGACGCTCTCCTTATCCCCCCTCCCCGTCAGCCTTAGTCTTATCCAACTCGAAAGAGAGTGAAGTGAGCCGTTGGCTATGCGGCACGAACGATAGAAGCAGAACTGACGGAGGGTTAAAGTCCAAAGGAAAGAGTTTTTTGAAGCCCTCCTACATTCCTCTGTGCTATAGGGCTTACATCTTTGGGAAGACAGATCATATAAGGGCCTTACCTACGCTCCAATATCTATATATCCCTTCTCTATTTGAATTTGAGAGTACACAAGCTTAGCTACTTACTTGTTGATTCGAATAGATCCACTGGGTATAATCAAAGTGTTCTCTACTTACGTGAAGTGATAGAAAGGGTCGACTCTCAATGAACTTCTCAGCCCTACTTTACCATCTTTCTTCTTTACTACACTCTGCTTGGATACTATTGAGACAGAAGCATACCTTTCACTTAGACACAAGGATTCTTAGATATCCACTACATGCCCTCTTATCTCTATATAGCTGCCACCTTCTCTCTTATTAGGGAGTGGCTAAGGTATTTATTGAATCTATTTCCTTTCTCCCCTTTGTTGAGTCTGTCTCGCTAGTCTTCCCAGTTACATGAAAAACAATAGAAGATAGAAAAAGGGAAAGCTACTAACACTCTATCTAAAAGGGAATAATGGTAAAATAAAAAGTCTTGGAGTTGAGGACATGAGTTCTTCTTACCAAGCATCCTTCACCTATAGGGTTTCATTTCCTAGGTAAGTGAGAGATTCCACAGAAAAAGAAGCAATGATATCTCTCTATAAGCTTGTTATCTTTCCTATTCTCTTGACTCAATCAAAAAGCTGCTTCACAGTCATACTACTACTACTACTACTCTTTCTACCTTTTTCAAGAACTTCCATAGCATAATAAGGAGACAATTCAGATAGATAAGAATGAAAGGATACAACCCTTTTTCTCATATAGCTTCCAGTACTTTACCAGCGGGATGGCAGTAAAACTTTTACTAAAGAATCCTTCTTTCTAAGACTAGGCTATCCAGTCAGATCCATACGCTTAGCCCTAGAGATTGTCTTATCTAATTTAATAGGCTAATCAGGCTAGTTACACATACTTTTCTAGCCAAGCAAGTTCTCTGATCAAAGGTTAACTTCCATTGCCCCTTTCTGAGTTAGATTACACTTATCCATCTACCTAACTGAGCAAGATAAGCTTGTCCATTCTAATGCAAAGAGCAAGGAACTAGTAGGAGCTAGTGGTAAGAGAGAATGTGCTAGATCTTTAGTGCTATATTTGTAGTTACCTCTTTTCCTCTATAGAGAGAGACCTTTGGACTCATTTTTTCTAAACTATTAGAATGACATCCTTGTTCTAGGGACAGGGTAAGGGAATACTAGAGACTTAGAAGTAAAGAGGACCGTGAGAAAGGCTTTTATTCCACTTGGGCCTATTGCGAGATCTAATATGCATAGAACTTTAATAACTTCAATAGAGAGTAGGTGGGGATATATCCTGTCTTAGAATTGTTAGGATCCCATTCCAACTAGAAAGTAAAGTATACCCTGGAAAGCTTTTTACACATAGAAGTTTCATTGAGTCTTTCTTATATGCTCAGTCATGTGCTCTGGAAAGGTCTTATCCACTTAGAGTAGAGAGTTCTCTTCCTAGGTTCAGTGCCTTATAGTGGGTTTTCATCAGACTCTTAAGCCTTAACGCTCTGACTACCTGCCTTTCTTTCTAGCTCTATAGGGAGGAGAGAATCTAAACAGCTGTACTGACAAGAGAGCACTATCCAAGGTTGGGTTCCACTTACTTGCTTAGCCTTTTCAAATTCAAAGTGAGTAGGGAAAGAGAAAGTGCTTTCAAAGATGTCTCACAACTCACAAGATCTGTTGGGAACAGCTTGAGGCCATTTGAGCGAAAGATTGAGCATTGGATCAAGAGAGTGCATTAGCCGGCTAAGTCGAAGCGTATCAATCCCAAGGTCGGCCTACAGATATCACTTTTAGGTCTTCTTCTTTCCAGCGGAGGGAGCAAGGCCATTCTGAGGCTCAACCCCTTAAAGCTTAAAGAAAGTACTGCTACACGCAATAAGCCAATCTATCTACATGATTCTCACATCTTGATCTTTCCACATTCGTATCATTGGGTAAAGCTTTTTTCTGCACTATTGCCAGTTACTTCAGCGCCTCTCTTTCTAGACCAGAAGGAATTGAGTCGATCGATGATTTACTCTTTTGCCGGTAGTCCTTCGTAGTGCTTCTCAACCTATATCCTGATCTATGGGACCCTCTTTGTATTTGTCTGTACGCCTATAAGAGAGGTTTCTATGGTGATTTTCGTTATGTAATCGATGTCCGCAGTCTCGCTTTCTGCTCATTCGTAGAGGGTATTTCTTCATTCTTCTTTTCTTTATATTAATAGTAGATAAATTGCTGGTTCTTTACCAGGAAGAAAGATGCTACTGTCACTAAGGGAATAGCTCCCCTTCTTGTCTCGCTTAGGTTTTTTTTTCTCGATGGGAAAAAATGAGTTTCTGTCCTACCCCCTTCGTGAGACCTAGTTGCTTTCCCCAAGTGAGTTTAGTAGCGGAGCTGAAAATAAGAGCCTTTTCTTGCAGAATCTAATCCATCCATCATAACGAAAAAGACTAGCTTCGGGCTTATCTATCCACGCTACGCTAGAGATGGAATCGACGTTCCCACATAAACTCATGCTTAGACGAACTTCTCGATGCACAGTCGGGGCAGGCTTCTCTGATTGGAACAATCGCTCTATTCCCTTTGCCTTTTATTTTAGGAGTAGGAGCTGCACTGTTTGGCTTTTCTTTTTATGGTTGGGAATACTTCGCAACAGGTCCTACGTAGATGCCCGGCAGCTTCAACAATTCTTTGAAAGGAGGCAGCCTTCTCTTTTAGCATCGAGTTCACTCATCCATGCCCTTGCCTTACCCGTACCCGACCGATTGGCTTGAAGCTTGATTCTCCTGATGTCAGAAAAGGTGTTCTATCGCATTCTTTTAGATATCCACGTGTGATACCTTCATTTAAGCAGCTTCTCAGCTAAGGGGGAGGCCAGAAGGAACAGCAGGGCAGAATAGACTACTATAAAGAGCTTCCACTTCTCTTTTCAAAAGGAGAACTCAATTCAAGGGGTATTCTAATCCTCTGGAAAAGAAGAAAGCAGCACTTTAGCGATTCCCAGTTCTTTACTAACTCAGTGTCGATCTCTAAACGCCTAATCTCACGACTGGTCAAGAAAGCAACACTCTCAAGCTAGGATGCGGATCCAATCTAAAAAAAGTTTTAGAGACGTCAAATGGGCCTAAACCCGATTTCCACTCATATAGAATCGAGAAAAAAGACTAGTTTGAGGAAACAGCGTATTTTTGTCCTTGATAAGGCGAGAAAGTACTTGAACTTCTTCTTTGACTCTCCCTTCTTCTCTTATGATATTGGAGTTAGAAGGACAGATCCTAACCATGGAATGGAGTAGTTCAGAAGGCGTATTCGATTTCAAGAAATGAAATATTTTATTAATAACGTTTGGGAACTAGCCGGTAGATCAACTGACATGGTCTACGATCATAAAACGATAGGAACTGGGGTTCCTTTGCTAGCTTTGACCGATCAAAAGATCATAATCCGCGGCAAGGAAGGCCCACGCTATTCAAAGCAGGCAGAATAAGATTTCGGTAAGAACTTAGTAATTTATCTTGATTTTCCCTCCCCAACTCTACAAAATGAGAGGAAGAAACTCCATAACATAAGGGGGAAAGCTCCACTCCTACTCCACCTAAGTTGAATCCAGTGAAGAAGACTGGAACCTGAAAAGGCATCTTTTTCAACACTTTGATTAGTGTAACTACAAACCGCATTCTAGCAGCCCTAAAAAAAGAATCTCTAGCGAAGCTGTCAACTCAACCTAAGGAAAGCGATCCGCTAGTCTAATCTATTCTCTGCTTTCGAGCAGTGAATTCCGGCCAGTCAACTTAGATGTCACTGGACTGGGCAAAAGCCCTTCAGTCAGCTTAGATACCGCTCCTGCTGCGTAAGATAATGTTGTAGAGGAGTTTGTTGTCCTCAACGTTGACCGATTTCAAGAAGAGTCTAATCTAACGGGTCAAATCAAGTCAGTTTTTCATTGACCTTAGAAGATGATTTCTTTTCCCCGAAATCCAGTACTGTCGAAAAAACAAAATAAAAATCTAAAAAGAAAATGGAAAGAAACTAAGATAGAACCACTAACTATAAAGATAAAGCTATAAAGATAAAGGAGGTGACTGTAAAGGTCTCCGACCGAGGCTTTCATAGAAAGGAGCTTCGGTGTCACACTGGTCTGGGCTTGTAGGGGCACCAGAAGCGGGTCTAGAGCCTGCTTCACACCCAAATCTCTTTTTGGACACGGACACTCAAATAAATAAAGCGTGCCCAACACCAACGTACAAGACAGATGCCAGGGCAATGAACCATAACCCCATTCAATATGGTTCCGACCTGCCTTGAAGCAGGAAGAGGAGCACCCGGGAAGGAGGACTAAGGATCTAATCTTCCCCAAGAGGGGAGAATAGGAAAGCAAAGGCTAAGGCAGGGGATCGGATTGAGCACTTTCATTCTTCCGGCGGAATCAAAGACATACCTCGATGCCCAGAATAAGGAAATAGATTCTTTATCCGCCTTCCTTAATGAAGACGAGGATTTTTAACTACTCGTATCAGCTCAACCAGTTGGAATATCCCTTGCTCTCGTATCCGTTGGTCAAGATTAGGAAAGTTTTCAATAACCCAGTGCTAGTGCAATTGAATCAGCTCTTGTCTTTCTTATCTCAGATGCGCCTGGTCTTATCCTTTTCTCCTTTCGCCTAGGACTCATTCCACTTCTTTCTTCTTTTTGATCTCGTTCGTCTTCTGTTCGTTCTTAGTTCCTCGACTTTTTGGTGCAATAAACCTAACCAACCTACCTCTTTAGTTAAGAGGAAGTTGCTAGACTGACTTACTAAGGCTTTCAGTAAAGCTAGTTGCTAAGAGTACTACTTTGCTAGGCAGCACACTCCTACATTAGCGAACTCTCTCTGGGCCCTCTCTCTTGCATTTCTGATTCAATAGGCTGCCTTAAGAAAAGTTAGAGGATTTCTCCTTCATGCCCTTGCCAGCATGATAGAGCCCATACAATCAGTTTACCTCGTGAAAGTGCCTTCGCTTAGCGAACCTACTCTCCTTCTCCTTTAGGGTAGGGCTTCAGTGCCCAATTCCCAGAGCATTGAAATAATAGCTATGTTGTTACCAATTCCTATCTCACCAGAAAGCCCAACAGCAGATAGAGTGAGGTACCTCTGTGATTGGTAGTAAGCGGAAAGGAAATGCCACTTCTTTTCTTCCGGGACAAATCCCTCCTTTTCAACCTGTAATCCTAGCCTGCGGCATATCGCAGGACAAACTTCGCTTGCCTGGATCGAGAGATTGAAGTCTTGCTGTGACCTGTGCTACCTATGATAGTGCGCCTAGGGCTGTGGTACTGCCTGAAGCTCTTAACTCCTATCTCGGAAGGAAAAGTCTCGTGTCAAGTGGTTGAGGCAATTACTGGTTTCTTTCATTTCTTGGTTAGGTAGGAGCCTCATTTCTGAATGAAAGACGGAAACCGGCAAAGGCTCAAGGAACAGGAGGGTCTCGCTCACTTGCACAAGCCTTCTTTCTTTGCGGATCGAGAAAGATCATTTCTTTAGAAAATGCGGCAGGATTTTCGTAGAAGGAGGCACGATCAAACTGAAAAGCCTCCGAAAATGGTACTTTTATAGGTATCAAGTAGAGAGAAAGTTGGTCTTACCAAAACACATTCGCCATTGCTCTCGGCTGGAGCTGTTGTCGGGATTGGGGAACCCTTCATAGAACTGGGGGAAATTAGTACAAAAGGTCCAACTGATCAAACATCCCGTGCAAGCTAATCGGCTTTTATGAGCAGTCTGACTCCAACTTCTGACATTTATTAATGGGCTCGAGCCAGCGAAAGCATGACAGCGGGAATGCTGGTAGAGCAATAGAAGCTAGGGTGATCTTTTAGAAATAAACTTAGTGCAAAGTAAAGGGCGCTGTGAACACTCGGTTTGACAAAAGCGCTTTTGTCACGTCTTAGCTTCAATTCACTCGTATATTCGTACGTTTTGAACAGTTCTTTTTCTTCTCAGTTATCTTACGATCTTCCGAAGGGCTTTACCTATAACTATAAAAGCTTTAAATCGACTATTTCCGAGCTGGTTAAATTACACCTGATATGCCAACCGGACAACTTTGGGAATCTAAATTAGAAAGAGGGGGTCTATGGATCAGTCAAGAGCTTCACCCCAGTCTTCCCCGGGGGAAGGAAGAAAAGCCAGAGACGAAATAGAAAACCTCCTAGAAGGCCACTCCTTAAGCAGCAAAACAGGACTTGAGGTCAGTTCAAGTACAAATCATTAGAGGTAGGGATGCTCTCTTTCCTGTGCTATCAAGAATCAGGAGTAGCTTTTCTTTTCTCTAGCCCCGAGCCGGAACTCAAATCAAAAAGAATCTGACTCGGCACCTCGCTTCTTACCTTACCGCGTAAATGCCATTCTTTTCTTTCTGGCTTTCCGCCTATCAAGAATAGAATTCTTTCTTCACTCGACTCGGAGTTCTAGCTTTCTTATGACTTCAAGCATCTCTCAATCATGTTGCTAAAAGAAATTCTCTGCCCCACTCTGGAAACGGGGGGAAGTCTGCTTTGCATTGCTATAGGGCTATGATTCAATTCGCAGCTCTCAATCAAAAGAAATAGCCCTTCTTCCAGCAGCGGCAAGAGCCTTTCAATAGCAGCGTATTCGATGATGGACATATTAGGTATGGAAGCTTAATCCCGAACTCTTCCTTCTAGTCTACCTAAGAGGAGATTTATGGTCAATTCTTGCAGTTCCTTGCTTCACTTCAGGCCTCTATTCAATCACTGAAGCCCAGCAATAGATGTTGATGGCTAGTAGGATGAATAATAAAACGAATAAGACAAAGGCGAATCCGCGGCTCCAGGGGGGTTACCCAAGGAAGGGAATCAGCCTCTGCCGATTCATTCATTCCCGCGAAATGGCGAGGCGAAGCTGTGGAACACAGCGAGACTAACACTCCATTCGCACCGCACTCACCAGCATCTAGATGCCGTTGGCACCGTCTCCTGCTCCAAAAGCAAGCCGGGCACCGGCTAGACCATCCTCATTACTTTCCGTGGATTAGATAGCCGCCTTACTTAGTGAAAGTGTCCCCGACTCAACCAGGTCTTCTTCAGTCCGCTTGGAAAGCTATATTCTATCTTCAACCAAGCGCGAAACTAGGAATGCTAGAAATGGTGGAGTCGCCTTGTGCTGGTTCTAGGCCTGCGTTCCCCCCAAGTGAACGGGTTAGCCTCCCTTTTAATTCAGGGCATCATATTCACGTGGGGCAATCCATGACTTATAGTTAACATTGAGCTGCCTGCTTTTCTGTTGGATTGATTGGAAGAGTGGTTCGCATATGATCTCTTCGTTTACGGCTCTTTATTCCTTCTCTTATTTATTTGTTCTCCAGAAGGTTTCTTTTTTTTTTGTTTGGATGCCCCTTTCCTTTCGGGCTCACTTCCTGACAACCCAGCCCACAACAGGAAATGGACAGGCATTGACAAAAGCCGAAGCGCTGGCAAACACCTATATTCTATCCAACCCACCAGAAAGAGCGGAACCGAACGAAAGCAAGGATTACGGGCGAGTCTGATGAAGCGCTCATGGTCGTAGCAGGAAAGATGACAATGAAGTCTGATAAAGCAAAAAAAAGGCTAGTCCCAGTGGGCAGAGCGAAGGGTTAAGTTAGCCTACCTTAACAGGTATGGGGCACGAGCGCGGAAGAGATCTTACTTTACCCTCCCGTTATTCCTGAGTCAGAAAGATGAGTCCAAAGGCCAGGGAAGCGCGACTATCCTAGCAAAAAGAAATCGCTTTTTATAGTTTCATTTTACTATAAAAAAGGATAAGATTAATGTCTTAATGGAAATGGAGAATAGCTGAGTAGGAGTCCTTTAGGGGAGAGTCCTACACCATCACTAGGAAATTACTCAACTCAAGTAAAGGGAGTTAGACAGGAAGACAAACAGAGCTTATCTCTATATTCTAGCTAAGAGCAGCTTCTACGCTTAGAGCTCCTAATAGAAAAGGAAAGGTCTTCTACTTGAATCAGAAAAGAAGGACTTTCACTGGGCTTATTGCTAAATAGAAATTAGCGACTGATTTCATGCTTAGTATCTTAGTTTTTTTTTATCTTCTAAGCTAACTTTAATCTCAAAAAGAGGATTCCTTGCTTGCATTATATCCATTAGATAGCCCTTTTTCTTCCTTTATTCGCCGCAGGAAGAGATTCCAACTATGCTTACCTCTAACGAAAGGACTGGAATCTGAGCTCCTATACAAAATCTTGAATACAGTTTCTATTATATATAGCCTATTAAATTAATATTGGGTACTCTATTAGTATTATAGAAAGAATCAATCTGTCCAATCCTATACGCTAGGAATAACTTTATTAGGGTAGTAGCCCAGCTCTGGAAGGGGAAGCACACAACTCAGAGGGTTAAGGCTTAAACGATGAATGTTATCCCTATCGCCTGCCTATGGACCGAAGGACCTATGCTTGCTGCCTTCACTCTACTTTCGAAACCGAAGCTTTCACTCCAATAGTTGAGCTATAGCGACTACGTACATACAATTTCACCTTTTTTGATTTAACCTTTCCAACCAAGCTACCTTCACTACGTTCAGCCCTCAGAAAAGTCTGTTTTCATTGCACTCAGATAATAGTTTTCTAGTTCATCTCTTCTTCCGGAAGACCCTCAGGTTTCTTGCTTAGATGTGAATCTTCCAGTCTTAGTCCTCCTCCTATTCCTAGTTCCATTGTACCCTATTTCCTAATTTCATTTTCATTCTACCCATATATTGGTTGATTGAACCATCCTACCTCAAAGAAAAGAACTCCTAGTGAGAGGAATATAGGAATTTTTTATACTAGTAATCACCAAAGGAAATCGATAGACCCGGCTACAGAAGGCTTTCTTCGTCTGATATAGAATATAAATGGGTATTTTTAGGTCTTCTGCTCTAGTGTAAGTCGTAAGCTCATCTAGATTCCATTTTGGGATCAGGTATTAAGCGAAGCGCTTCCCGTTCCCTCTTTTTCACATCATTCTTTTGCCGTTGTTCTTGGAAACATAGGAGGGAGCTCCTCCTGTATTTAGGATTAAAAAACTTTTCCTATTTATGCCCCCAGGAGTGCGCCTCTTACTATATCTTTCTGCCTGCACGCTACCATTTCCTCACTATGCGAAGTCGCGGAGCGCTTGACTTCAAATCCATAATGCGACCTATAGTTTCGGGTTCCACATGACCCTTAGGACCCAAAATCGGATAAAAAGAGGATCAAGAAGGGAGCGCTCAAGCAACTGTATTAAGTCGTCGAGCATAAGAGCTTCGGGTTCAGAAGTCGTACGTCTGGTTCACTAGGTTCTACCACTCGCAGAGAGAAATGCAAAATTAAAACATCCGGTCCGGTCAGAAGAAACAAAAGAGAGATTGGATTATGAGGAAGTGTTTTCGTTTGGTCAATTACTGCTCAGTTATGGCTGCTTCCCGGGGGGAAGATACTACTACTAATTTCTTACGAGAAAAGCTAAATTCTTTTTTTGTATTCTATTTTTTCGATTACTAATCTTATTTGCCTTTCTCGGTGTGTACCATTGCTTCTTTCTGTGGCTTGGTAGTTTAGATCTCTTGCATGGCCTCAAAGGCGGGAATCTCTCGGGGGGGGCGGGCCCTCTCTTTCTCTGTGTCTCGGTGCTTTGGATGGGAAGGGTGGCTGGCTCCTTGGGATGGGCCTTCTTTCTGGTATGATGGACTCAGTTATTAACATGATGGGTCCAGCTTCCGGGACATCAAGCTCGCCGTCCCTGTCTGCATCTACTTCAGTGGGAACCTCTCTTGAGGTGAGGGGCATTGCTCAGGCGAAAGCCAAACGAGCACTGAGCCCGAGGAGTTTTATACTCCCAAATCGGAGAAAGAAGACCAAGCAAGGGGGGTTTCTCCACCTTCGACTTCCACCCCGTTGAGTGACAGTCATTCCGAAAACGAGAAAAAAGAGAGTTTTACCTTTCTTTCAGAACTCGGGCGACGCGAGTGGGCGAAAAGTCTCTTTCGAGTTTTCAACGAAAGACTTGAGGAGGAAGATAAGAAGGGGCTGATTGCCCCCATTCCGGAATCCCAATTCATTTCAACTTTTGACCTCCCTACGAACGAAGAAAGATATGGAAGGGATCATGAATTTAGAGGCCGTGGCCAAAGACAGAAACTATCCCTATCGTCAAATCCGGCAACTTCTGAGAGAACACCGGAGAAATATCGAAGCAGATGACGATTTGGAATTGGAATGAAAGCATGACGAGAATGAAAAAGCAAAGCGTAGAAAAGAAAGAAAAGAGAAAATAGAATGACCGCGGATTTAACCACCGTAGCAGTCTCGACTATAATTTTGGCTCTTTCCATTTGCTTAAGCACAAAGCTCTTGGGCAAACGCTCAAGGGGGGAAGATCACTCACTATGTCCAGAATCCAAGCGAGCCAGATTAGATGAAGCAACATCTTCATCTAATCAAGTTGCTCAAGAGCTCACCCCTGTGCAGGAAGCCTCTCTCAGTGCTGACCCGACGAGTCCCACCCCCCTGGAAGAGTCGGATTTCCCTGGGGACCTGGTACGCTTAAGTTCGCCCGATACCGACTATGACGATAGCTATTTAGTTCTTTATCAAGAAATCATGGAAAAGATCACCGATCTCCTCACAAACCTTCCTGGGATTCCGCCGATCCCAGCGTGGGTCACTCTCCAAGAGATAGTCCAATTCCATCTCTTGCTCTTGGACGAGGAGGAGGCGGATCTCGTCTATTTGCAGGATATGCTGCAGGACTTGACGTTCCTGGGGCACCACTCCGAATTCTTCCTCTTTTTTATTGATGGGAAGAACTGAAAAAAGGCTTTCGCCGATGACAGAAGAAGTCGAATTTCAATTCCATTATGGTGGTCTCGTCATGTCCTCCGGTTCAGCCTGTCCTATTGGCATCGGCCATCCTAGGAATCCGATGTTGGGTCGGGGCAATCTGACTCTTGGCCTTCCACAACTCATCCCTTTATTAAGTAGTAGAGTGAGGCCTTGACCTCTCCCTAGGGAGTGTGTTTCTTTTTGGCAATGAACCTCATACCTTTAGTGGTCTTGTAGCTCCATAAGGGGGTTGCTTCTCTCCTATGGACGTCTTCCTAGCTCCTGAACTAGCATACTGGAAGGAAATCCCTGAATAAAGGGTTTACCCGTTGAGAATCTATCCTCCGTCTTCTTCTCCTGAGCTAAAAGGCGTGGTTGGTGTTTAAAGGCTAGAACTGGATCACTCTTCCCCGACTTTAAGGTGAGCAAAGGTGCATTAGCCCAGGAAGATCTCTCTTAATAAAAGGCAGGCTAAGAGAGGCTCGTACTTACCTACACCCCACTCTCTATCTCAGACATTGGTACGATCTCTTTATCATCTCGTTCTGGTAATGTTATTTATCTCAATGATGCTATGTTGGTTCCTAAAGTCAGTCTCTCAAAAAATTGGATCGGTTGGACAACTTTGTGATGATCGCCAAAGCTATGCCATCTTTACTCCTCCGTGTTGTCAAGGATCTACACACGCATAATGTCATAGCTATAGGGTGCCGCCCGTAGCCAACCCATATATGCTTTAGACCTTGATTCTCCTCTGATTTATTTGTGGCTTCTTCATAACAAAGAGCTTCCTGATCTTTGGCAACTAAGGGCTTATAGAGGTCTTGTTGGTTGTTAGGTCTTCGACTACATTGAACAAACTAGAACGCCTTCAATTGCTTACTGCATCTGCTAGTTCTTCATTCTCTTCTTGGTTTAGCTGCCCAGCTGGCCAAACACGGGCAACACCTACGAATTCCAATCTTCTGATTGTTTCAATTCCATTAGCCTTTGTGCATTCTGATGTATGGGGCCCATCGCCTGCGCCTTCTCTCTCTGGTTATCGCATTCCTTTCTTAGAACTAATTCATAGGGGCTTAGTTCAAAGCTCGTTTATGGATGAAGTATTTCGTTATAAAAAAAAATGACAAAAGAGTGCATTGGCGAAAGGAAGAGAATGGTCCTGTCATCTCGATTCGCTTCTTTATGACTTAACTCACGACGCGACTTCCCTCTACGTTCAACTCCGATCAAGGCAAGAAAGCAAGCTGAGACTAAGAAGAGTAAACTCCTTGGTACCAGATCAATTGAATTAGCTGGCCGGATCCAGAAAGGTAAGACCTACTACACCATAAGAGCGAGTGAAGTTTACGTAACGTAAGAGCTTTTTTGAAGAAAAAGCGATAGCTAGATAACTAGAGTATAAGAGCAAGTGAGTCTTCAACTGAAGCAAGAGTATACGAAGTAGGTGCAGAAAGAGAAAACAAGCCGAGTCTCCCCCGTGGGAATTTCCTTTCTTTTACAGGAAGAAAATTGGGACAGAGGCTTAGACACTAGGCACTAGTCTCGGTTGAAAACGAAGTTTCAGCAGAAGCAAATTGAAAGGAGGATTGTAGGTAAAGTAAAATCCTTTCCCTGTATCATAAATGTAGAGACCTGCAACTGGGATTCCCACTAAATGTAAATTTTTCTCGTTCTTTCGGATAGTCGCTAATGGTGAATGGTGATTAGAGAGTCAAGTTTAGTAATACTACGGTGAATCATCTCGCTAAAGCAAAATAAGATCCAAATCCTTTTCTCGACTGACCCAGACCCTGGTCCTCGAAGGCTCCCTTTCTGGTTCCATGAATTTTGGTTAAGGCACCCATCTATTGTGGACGTGGTCAGAAAAGCTTGGCAAAAGCATTCCCCGATGCCTTATAGCCTGAGACTTTCCCTAAATCTGGGCAGGACAGCTCAAGAATTAAGAAGATGGAATCGTACGGGGGTGGGGGATTAAGACCTGAATATTGATAAAGAAAGTCTGACTTACAGGCTTTACAGATTGAGATTGGTAATGCATTCAGGCCCAATCTGGCGAAACTCAAAGAAGAGGCTGAAGTGCGAAACGCAAATACTATAATGAATGCCTACTCCAAAAAGAAATTCTTTGGAGTCAAAAGTCTCGGGTTGATTGACTTAAGGAAGTAGATCGGAATATAAAGTTTTCCATCTTCAAACCCTTAACCGCAGAAGCAGAAATCGTTTATCACAATTGAGGCTTGATGATGGGCTCAACAGTTTATGGGCAGCAAAACATTCAGAATGAAACAGTTGCCTATTTTCATAATCTGTACAAGTTGGACAATCCTAGATTACGGGCCAAGCTGATGGGAGTTATTCTGGTCACAGATGAGGAAAATGATAGATTTGCCAGAAGAAAGCGACATCAAAAATTTCATCTTCTCAATGCCCAATTCAAAAACACCGGGACCAGATGGATTTTCAGCTTCCTCTTTCAATATCTTCTGGGCGGGGCTAATGTGGTATATGTTATATAGGACTGATCTTCCTCTGGGACCATACCTAGAGGTCTCAATCATACCTTACCTTCATTGTCCTTATTCCAAAAGGTGAAGGTTCCTCTCGCTTATCACAATTTCGTCCCATTAGTTTATGTAATGTATAAGGCCATTTATTTCTCGAATCAGTGCATCAGCTATAGATGCTGCCTCGGCTACAAGAACTTCTCCGGAGATCAAAGAAGAGAAGGAAATGTCCGTAGTGTAAGGTAGTGAAAGCCTTTGTTTACGTTTACGCCTACTCCCTAAAGGTATGGGTGTTATGGCTAAACCAGCAGGCAGTGGGAACTCTTGAATTGAGGTTTCCAAGATTGTCTTAGTTAGTATGTGATATCTTTCCTGTGCTCGGGTTAGAGACCTTGAGAAAAGGAGTTTCTTTGTCCGGACTGAGGTGCCTAGAGATTTCGTTATGAATAGACTGAATCTTCTTACTATCTCCTATTTCCTTGTTCTTTTTCTGGTAGCCGCTGAGCGGAGGGGAGTTAACTACGAGTATGGAGCTCTGACTATAGTGTTTTTTAAGTGATAAAGGATGTTACTAGTTCGTCGCTCAGGTCATACTTCTTTATTGAAGACTACCCGAAACTTCCCATTAATTGATTTGTGAATTGAAGGAAGAAGCCCAATCAGTGTAGCTACGTGGTTTCCAGCTTAAAGAAGAAAGTAGGCAGCTATATGGTTGGTCCATTTTTAACTTAAAGAATAGCTCTGGTGTTAGCAGTTTTGCAGTGTAGCTGTTCGGTTAAGAGAGGAATCAGTGTATTTTCCTACATATTCGGAGAATAAATTATAAAGAATATATCTGTTCGTTTCTTTCCTTTCGTTCCTTCTCTGTCCACTAGTGCAGCTGGAAGCTCCTATGGTTGACTTGATCTTTTATAACGTAATTCCACTGTACAAAGAAGTATCAACCAATGATCCCGGTGCCATTCAACATTCAATCTTCTGACTTGTCTATAAATAGCTGTCTCACCATCGTATTGAGACTCTCTTTTTCGAAAGAGGGTTCTTTATGCTTCCTTTTCCATACCATCCCAGGTAAGGATGACAGCTAGTACAGATGTCCCAAGGAGGGCTAGCTAGTACTTTCTCAAAGCAAGTTGGTCTGTCAATCCCGCTAAAAATGATAAGGCGTCAAGCTATTCTCAAAGCTAAGAGTTATTCCCCCTTAGTTCTTTATTAGTTGTTGTGAATCCTACTCGGAAGTTCGAGCCAACCCTAAAGGTAGAAAAAAGATGAGGGAGAGCTATACTATTTCAAATCTTCGTTCAGAGGCTAAGTTCCTTCAATAGAAAGAAGTTATAAGTACCAACGATAGTTTTGTGTTCTCTTCCAATTCTGAGAGCTAAGCATGACAAAGAAGGCTCGAGAGACCTAGAGGATGACTCTGGTAATACGTGAAACAAAGATGTTATTGCCCAGGGGTGTTACTATCAATGTTGACAGATCGTCTTAGCGGGTTGAAAGCTTAGTTCAAGCTTCTTCCTTCCTGTTCCAATTCCTTTGCCAAAGGCTTCTCTAATGCGTTCTTTTGCACGTTAAGCCGGGGCTTTCTTTTTCTTTTTTTTGGCTCTCAAGATTTTGAGAACTAACGATTTTCATTCCAGGCCATATCCGAAAGGGTGCGGAAACCTAATGTAATGATCAATCGCATTCCTAAGAAGAACTGAAAACAAAGTCATCGGCGGGCCGCGACTGCGAAAGCCAGAGAGGAGAGACAATCTTTCATGAGAGAGGGACGAGCAAGTGACAGATTGGGAAAAAAATGGGTAGGCCTTCTGAACGGTCATTTAGGGGCCTTGTTAGCGACCCATCATTCTTCCCTTCCCTAAGCTGTCTCCGATCGAAGCGAGCAAGAGATTATAGGAATCGTCGCTCATAGATGTGAATTGAGAAAGCAAGCCCGAATTTTTGTTAATGTTAATTAGGCTCTCTAGTCTGGTCCCTGTCCCTGGTAAGGTCTGATTGTTATCCGCAAGTCTTGTTTTGACCGCGGGAAGGTGAACTTTGCAAAAGTGCTTATTTGGTTGGGAAAGAGAGAACTTATGACTCCAAGCCTACCCTAGCCGAAAACAAGTTTCAGCTATTGATGTAGTCTCTTGTCGCTACCTACTAGAGAAATCCCTTTTTTACCACTCAACAGAAGGAAAAATCCCATCAGAATCGACGACCTATACTTCAACTAAAGGCACAAGGAAAGAAACAGAGGAAATGCACATGAGTCTCCTTGAAGAACGAAGTCGAAGGTAAAGAAATAAAGGTAGAGTGAGCTTCTAGTTGCTCTGCTTGGATTGGCATGGCTGTCCCCCTTTGCTGGTTGAGGCTCGGCCTTTGACTCTGCTTGCCTCTACTTTTCATGTCAAGCGTACAAGTGTAGTTTTGTGGGATTGACTTATAAAGACAGGAATTCTTTTTCATCTCCTCCTTGTATAAGTCGACGTCTTAACCTGACTTCCTGAGCTCAGTTGATTGTTGAAGAGCTCTAGCTGGACGCTTACCTTATTATTATGAAAAGGGGAAAGGCTTTTTTTATAGAGAGAGGTGAGTAAGGGGGGAGAATGGAAGACCAAAGAGCCCCAATATCGTACCATGACATTGACCTGATCAAGCGCTTTAGGAGGATCACCTTCATCCATGTTCCGAGAATCTACAATCGCTTGGCTGACTCGCTAGCCCGCCCTTATGGAATGAATACTCAGCCCCTCTAGTACACATGCTATTACACCGGAGCACAGAGTCGTTTGTCATCGAGAGATTGGACATCCCAGCCACAGAGCTCCACAACTATCAAAGGAATCTCCCCTGCCAGAAAGGAGTCCCATAGTTGATTGAGAGTTTCGAGAATCTTCGATAGGAGCATTAGCCAGTACCTGAATAAGCAGCAGTTGTTTCGTGGATTGGAATCTCGAATTCTCAACGCTAATCCCCCTCTATTTGCATCTCGACATTCTTAAACTCCTAAAGCAATCACGGTAAGTTCACTTCGGGAATCAATACAATAAGACCTTTTCACTCTTTTTATCTATCCCCCGAAGGTGTATGTTGAGCTTTACCCGGACCGCAATTTCTGACGTGAAAAAAGAATAGAATAGCATAAGGTCCGACCTTTTTCATCTAAGGGGTAAATAAGCTGTTAGGGCCGAGGGCAGCGGTTACATCCCGGTGGTAGTCAGCAACAGCGGTTCAGTGTCAAATGAAAGCTAAGCGGGAAGGCTACTTCACTTCAGACAATCAGGCAAAAGCAGCGGTGACCTTCCTTTCGCCAATAGACTAGACCAGCAACTACTACTACGAAAAGTAAGAGCTCAAACTCCTAAGCAACTCATAAACCCAATAAAAAAAGTTTCACCCAGGTATACATATCCTTAGCTTGCGCCCTATTTGAGACTAAGGCAGGTTTGGAACCCTGTCCTATCACCTTTATCAAATCCCTAGCTCTATTCCTTAGTGCAACTGTCCTATTCCTACCATGGAAATATCTATATTTCTTTTGTTCTATAGTTTCGGATAGAAAAGCGGACGGTATCATATATGAAGAAAGAGATTTAAAAGCCATAAGTCGTGCTAGCAACAGTCTTACTGTCTTGGCTCCTTTGCCCCGGTCTTTTATTTTTATAAAGTAGCACGTTCCTCTACGAAGGTGCGTTTTAGGCCACGGTAGCAAGTGTTCTGTAAGGAGCTGTGGGACTAAAAGGCTTATGCTTATCGAGCCCTTAATTAAGAGGAAGATGTGATTTAGTTTTCCCTGTTTTTCGCAAGTTAATCAGAATCGGCAAGATCCCCTCTTGTTCTTGCTGCTTGGGAAGAGCAGGAAGAGGTTATAGCCTTTTATTTTACTTACTTTTATTTTACTTATTCAATTTAAATCGCAAAAAGATGGATGGGCCAAATTGAACAAATCAATTTGCCTGTGCTATCGGGCTACTCAGCTTCAAATCCTTCACGCTCCTTGGGATGCCTTACAGTCAGGGAATCACGAAGATGAAACTAGACTCCTTTTTTGCAGTACCTTCGGTTGAGGTGCATTTATGATTTAATCCAAAGCCTGAGCCTCTGAACAACCTGATGAATCGCGTTAAATGTGCTTTTCTGGCGTCTTTGAGTTTATGTTATGAGTTGATCCTAGTTCATAGTAAGTAGAAGGTGTTACGGGTCGGCCTCGGGAATTCGAGGAGCTACTGACGTTAAGCGTTAAGATTGGACTGCTCTTGGGGGAACAGCTTAGTCCATCTTCAACTCCTAGCATGAAAGTGAAAGTCTCAATCCCAGTTCCATATTAAGAAAGTAGACGGACAGAACTCCCCGACCTTGTTAGGACCCCTTCGGATTGGTCCTCTTCTAGTCGAGTAAGGTGCGTACGCTCTTATGGGGGGACATCCTTTCTAATACGCCTTTCCCGGACAAGGATTAGCTTCTGATCTTCTTGCCCTTGCCTCTTCTTCTTCTTGGTCTCGCTCCCTTCCCGAACCTCCCCACTAAAAAAAAAAAAGATAAGAGAATTTCGAAAAACTTTATGAACCGCGGGGCGATTTGAAAAAAAGTATATCTTTCTTGTAGTGCTTTCCATTCCACTATTCTGATCGAGAAAGAATCGATTCCGAACGACCTAGCCAATCGTTCTCAGCCTATTGTCTATCTTACTACGATTCCTTGGCTGCGTAGAAAATGGATTAGCATTATGTCATTCCTACAAGTGATCCCCCATCCAGGCTTGAATCCTGTGTCCTTCACGGACTTCGAGATCAAATAGAATATGTTTCTTTCCATTCCTCGGGAGCCACTTATTTCTCCGAAACAAGAGATCAAAGTTATTTTTTTTCCCAAGAAGTCGACAGCCTTACACCATTGGGATACTTCGAATAAACTAGAGTACATATAGGATACACCGGTGCTAAAACCTTTTCTCAAGATATCTTCCAAACTGTTAGGGTCCTTGCTCCAGATCTTCTTTCCCCGTTGTGAAAGGAGTTGGTTCCGTAGTTTTAGAATTCGGCTGATCCCAAGTACTCCATCTCCATCATTGCATATTTTTATATAGAAAGTAAAGAAGAAAAGGCATAACCAGAAGAATTGTGTAAAATAAGTGAATTTATCCAGTTGAGGCATGATTGATTTTTTAAAAAGGATTCCCTCCAGACAGCTTAACTCCGTCAAGCCTGTACGAGTAAACAATAGATAAGGTTTGCTTGTTGGTTGTTGACCAACAGAAAGCATGGGATGCCCCACAACAAATAGATGGGAGCAGGAAATCTTTATCATTCGGCGTAGTGCAGCTTATATAGAATAGAAGGGGCAAAGCGCTGTTCGTGGCACAGCTTTCTTATATTACGATATTTTCATTGATCGTAGCTAATTAGGTGGCAACAACCGAAGAAGCAGAAGAAGTAGCTGCTACCGCTTCGTGGGCTTCTTCTTTTTCTGAGTCTGCTCGAAAGGTAACTCGAGAGTAGAAAGAACTAGAATAGAGTATGACAGAACAGAACCAGTAGCTTTGAGCTTTCACGTGTTTCAGCTCTTGTTCACAATCCAGTTGCTATTGAATCAGCGTAAGGAGATGCCGATGAGGGTACAAGAAAAGAATGAGCTTTTGTTCAGAGCTTGAATCAGAATATCCTTCAGTAACTCCAGGATTCCCCTGGTAGGGCATACAGGACATACCAGGTGAGAAGTTCGGGCGGAAAGATAGATCGAGTTTACTTTACCCTCTTGATTGACTTTCACTTTAGGACTGAAAGATAGCAAAGGAAATGGCAGCAGTGCTTTATATATTAGGTCTTCGTTGATCACTTCTGCTTAATTTAAGCACTTCTCTTTCGAAACCTAGAAAGCGAGAAAGAGAAGAGTCAGTTCTTGTGAACGACTCCGATGCTATTTCTATTTAAGAAGATGGAGGAATAAGCGATGCTGCTAAGATCCGCAGTCGATTTAGCTCTTGAGGGAAGGGAAAGGCGGACTTTAATTTGATGGGCTTTTAGGACTGGCCCGGAGAGAAAGTAGATACTAAAAGTAAAAGCAAAGGGCCCTTACCCTTAGATTTGTCGACTTCATCCGCCCTGCTCTTAGCTCGGGGACTTGCTTAATGGAATGAGGCCTCCCTTGTTCTTTCTTTCGCTATCCTTAGGTTAAGAATACGAATGAATCCCATTTCCTTGAAAGTATCCGACTTTCTTTGTTTTTAGTTTTTAGTAAGGACATTCTCCTTCTTTCCGATTCTGTTAGTGATTAGTGATCCCGAGAATCGAGCCTGATGCCTAGCCGGGATTATTTCGTTGGATTGATCAGCGTTGTAGTCCACGGACTTTGACTCCGGGGAAGCTCATTCAGTTATGGAATGCGTTAAGGGCTCTTAAGGAGGAGAGATAGGGACTAAACCCACCATCCATAGCTGGGAAAGAAAGTCTAATTGAGTTACCAGCTTGGCCTACGCTACGATCGTTAGAACTCCCTCCAATCGGTTCAAAGCCGCAGATCAAGGTTGTTGTGCTTTCTCTTTTTCTAGAAGACTAAGTAGTTGACGAGGTCTCAAGGGCAAAAAACCCTCCCCTTTCAGTCGAGTACTAACAAAGCTTGATAGCGTCGTACCTTGCTTTAGCTCGGTATGGTTCACCAGCTGCCTGTTCTTTTTCTCTTTCAACCTTGGCTTGGTATCGCTAGTAGTAGTCTCCTTACCTTCTCCTCGGCAGGAGGAGTCTTTCAACGCAACTAATGTATACTGACAGGCCAGATTCCCTAAAGTTACAAGTGGGTAGCCGCCAGTCTACCTACCATTTATACATAATATCTGCCCGGTCCTTTCCTTAGCAAGGGATCCGGAATCGAACCCGTGGTACGAGAGTCAAGTAATGTAATGGAAGTTGGCCGTTAAACTTCACCCGTCACTCCCTAACCGAATATAAGAGCCCCGTCTTTTTGGCTGCAGTGCAAGCTATAAAAACCAGGCATAAGAAAAGTAAGGCTCTAAGTTAAGTTGATCTCTTACTCAACAAAGAATACAACTTGATCAGTTCCGCCACTCGGAAGCCTGGTATCTTTTAAGGACCCACTGAATCGGCGGTGTGAGAGCTTTCCTAATGTCCCCTTTCGTCTATGCATAGTCAGTATTATAGTTGGGATAAGTCAAGCTCCAGCCAACTACAGTGCAGTGACCTATAACGCTAGTTTTCCACCGGTTCACCCCGGTTTCAGTCTGGTAATTACTCCAATCAAGTAAGTTATAAAAGGATAGAGAAATCCGCGTCAAATCAGCTGGGGCGCTTTTGATATTTTCAAGTTCTAGGGTTGATTCTAGGGCAAGTCATAGGATTGACAGACGTCAAAGTGAAGATATTTCCAGTTGCTCCATAAGGCCTTTTTTAAGACATTGTCTAATCTCTGCCCTAATCTAATTCTTGACTAGGGAAATTTTTATATGGAAGAGTCTTTCAAAAAACATTATTGAGTCTTTATAAAACCAACCAACTATATATTAGTTTAGTGGAAGGAACATGAGTTGGCATCCTGCTCGCAATAGTTTGAATTACAGGTGTAGAGAAAGAAAGGACATCTCCATGCTTCATAGCTGCACAAAAAAAGGGGATGTGGAATCTTCGATTTAGTATCCTGCTTTATTTATTAAGCGAGTGTGAAGGTTGTAAGGCATAATCCCGTCTCTTTTGGGGGTAATATTAAGTTCTTGCAATCCAGTTCAATAAAATGCTTTTGATCAAACCGGTTATAGTTATATCTTTCTAGTCTCTTTTCTCGTATTCTTAGTGCTGTGTATAAAGAGAAGGCCCCTAGCCTAGTCTGAATGAATGTACCAGTGGATAATATTTCATTGAAGGCGCGTAGCACCTCCCCTTCCCAGAACTGATACTCATCATACGAAAACAGGTCCTATAGATGCCTTATGTTAACAAAGTGAGAGCCGAGTCTTTCCTTTGATGGAAGCACTAGACTCACTATACAGGAGAAGACCTAAAGGTTGTAAATCCTTATTCAGCCAAATTCAATTTCCAAGGTCGAGCAAGTAGAATAAAGTAGGAGTTTCTCACGAGAAAACCTCAATCTTGAGTAAATTGGTTAGTGAATTTATACTTTGCGGGTGATTCCACAAATTTTAGGAAGGCAGTTTAATTACTTCAATGGATGGAATTGCTATAAGACATATACCAGTGATGATAAGTGAGGCTTTAGAGCACCTCAATGTAAAAAGTTACGGTATTTACGTAGACTGCACTCTTGGAACTGGCGGGCATTCAAGTTCTATATTATAAATTATAAATCGCTGACGGTCTAACGAAACATGTGTTGGAGCTTACCTTGTGGCTAAGCGGGTGTCGAACTCATACCTTCCACTCTAGGAAGTACGAGAATAAGGACGAAAATGTAAATAGGTAACAAACAGTCTTTTTGATTAGAGATATCAGCAGTTCCGCTGGACCCTCATTGCCCCCAAGACCTTATAAAAGCGTAGGAGAGCTTAAAAGAAGTGCCTTACCTTAGGCTGGGTCGAGAAAGGATAATGGCATTGGGATCGTGTTTTTGTCATCAGAAGGATCCCGAAGGCATCTAAGCTGGGGTTTCCTACGACCAATAACATAACTGAGGCTGCACTCCGCCTCGATGTCCGTGAAGGTCCGGGAATCTTTTTTGCTTGTCTTCGTCAAACTTGCCAGAACCCCTAAGACAGAATCTAAATTTGACGACTGGTACGAAATTCCAGTTAGAATGCTGACGCTAGATATACAGCTAAGAAAAGAAAGAGCTTTGTCCGTTTCCATAAATAAATGAAGAATCTTTTTCTTTAATTCGATTCATAAGGAAGGCTGAAAAGCCGCAAAAGTGGTTTCAGGGCTTATTCCCATTGATTTCCATCTCACGTTTTGAACCTTCCTCTCGATATTGAAAGCTTAATTGCTGCTCCTTACTGCGAGATAAAGCCCTCGTTCATTCCCAATCCTTAGATTTACCACAGCCTAATGCCTTACCGCCCTTAACGGCCTTGCTTGGAGAGCGCAAATCCTTACGCGGTAAACCAATAGCAGCGGATTCAGTCCTTTCCTTCTTTCTTACTTTCATGGGTAGGTTTGGCCTCTTTCCTTCCTTTGAAAGAGATCCCAGGTGCAGTGCCTATTCACTCTGAATCGGATCTTGATGAAAGCAAGCGCCACGCCCCTTGATATCGATTAGTACTGGGAAGAGAGTCTTACTAGTCCGTATAGTCCCGCGCAGTGACTCTCGCACAAGCTAAGAAAGGAAATAAGTTCTTCCGGGCGCCGTGTATTTTATTTTATCTCCCAAGAGACTAGATCTTAACTTAACAATCTCTCTTTCAGCCTCATAAGTAAGAGCTTACTGTGAATCTGTCTTATAGCTTTCAAAGCGTGGACAAGAAGGAAAGCAAAGCTAACCTATTGATAGTGGCACTCCCACAGGCTGGCGGGGAACTCCCATATGGATGGCTGAGAATAATTCATATATTCATATATGAATATTCATATATAGGCTATAGGCTTGAAAAGAGTGCTAGCTTTCGAATCTTGTCTTGCTTGAGTGCTAATCCTAGAACCCGCTTGAAAACGGGCTTTTCCCTAAGGTACTGCTAAAGGCTTTCCTTGAAAGGAACGGAGTTACTCGAACAATAGATAGAGGGACTTAGGCCTTCCAGAAAAAACTTAAGCCAGCAGGTTATAGGTCAAAAGACTGACGGGCAAGCTAGCAAGGAAAGTCTCTTTACCTCTTAGGCAATCCAGCCCATCCACTAGCAGAAAAAAGGCAAGCAAGTTATCAAATGAAATGGATAAGGGGAATTAGGGGTAACATTCCTAAGGTCTATTACGTGGATATGGTGTCTATCAGTACTAGGCATCTATTCTTTCCAGTACTAAAGGTTTGAGTGCCAATTTGAGTTGCTTTCGTTCTCTCACCTTCTTGCTAGAAGTGCTAGTGGGATTGCAGATAGATAGTAGGCGGAGTGTCCTAAGGTAAGGGCCTCCGAGCTTCCTGTCTTAGTGATATTTGTTAGCTAGCAGCACTAGTTCTTAGTGTTAGTGGCTAGCTACTAGAAGAGATATTTCCTAAGTAAGATAGGAAGATCGACATTCCCTAGTCTAATATTGAATAGCGGGCCGGTTATCAAGCCCTATTAGCTATCAGTCTTAGCTTCACTTGCTAGAAGTAGAAGGAGTTCATTAATAAGTTCAATTTCTAGCCTTACTAAGCAGATAGTAATAGAAGGCTATTGAGTCCCATGAAGAAAGAAAAAAAGATGTACGCCTTCCGATCGAGTGAAAGCAAGGGCAAATTCAATGCCTGAGTCCTCTTTTCTTCCCTTAGTCTTCATCTCACCCGAGTTCAACTGACTTGGAATGCTAACCTAACCGGATTGGAATACTGGACAGCTTATTCGAAAGCTAAGGGACAGCAGGCTTACTGAAGTCTTGAATTCCCTGGTTAGCTGACTGCGGGAATTCACAAATGACCTTGCTTGGATGACTGTACCTTTTAGAGCTTCGCCAAATCTCTCTCCTTCTTTATCAAAATTCTCTCTTATTGAAGCCTTGAAGCTTGATCCGCCTGACCCACTTTCCACTGTGAACCTGCGCCGACACAAGACACAACCGCAGCAGTTCGACGGAGAGCATGGTTCCTCCTCCTCACGAAATGGATTTTCAGTTCTTTGCCTCGGGTCAGCGGATGGTCAGGGGACAGGTAATTACATTAACTAACAAAGCGAAATGGATAGGGATAGCTCGCTTACTACCTTCTGGTCTCATCCAGCGTCTACAAGCGGAGAATTAGTTATAGCGTAGGGGTGGAAAAGAGGAAGAGTGCCCGCTAGAATCTTCTTTCACATCCATCTTTCTGCGTCAAAGCTTTATGTTTGCCGCCCATTCTTATTCATCATACGACACGAGAAAGACAAAACGAATATCACAAGTAGAGTGAAAAGCATAATCTAACCTAGATGGGAATCCGAAGACAAAAGTTGGAATCTAAATCCGTTGAAGACAAAGAATACTGCGTGGAAGCCATTGGATTTTCAAGATGTAGATGCGAAACCGGATGAGTATAAGAATGAATTACAAGAATGAATTACAAGGGGTATAGACGTATGACTAGACTATGTTTTATAAATTGATACAACTTCTGAATTGAAGGCTCTGGCAAGAGTTCGTGAATAGTCGACGTAAACAGATAAGAAAGAAGGATTCTAATTCTAGGCCAACCGGCCCTAACTGATAGGGGTATTGGTCTTCTTTACCAATGTTTGGTAAAAAAGTTATATTGTACCCGACCTGTTCGGATATGTGTTAGAGTCGATAGGAGGTTCCCTCCCGAACTCGATCAAAATAAGGACGGACGAATATGTTTTGTAAATCTCTCACTGGAGCATCCTCAGGAAAAGGTGTAAGTGAAGGAGTTGCCCGATCCCGAAGAAATTCACATACTCTCTTTATCCTCAGAGTTCTTAATGGCTTTAGTAAGGAAAGTCTTAAAACCAGCCTGCCGTTTGGTCTTGTTCTTCCCTCTATGCCAAGATAAATCGAAAGGAGAAATCTTGAGATCCCCGGTAGCGGGAGGACCCATTAGAGCTGCAAGATGGAGCAGTGTTGGGGGGCTCATGATGCAGACTGGGAAATCGAGGGCCTTGCTGGTAGTAGACCAGACCCAAGCTCCTGTAAATATTGGGGTTGAAAGGAATTCGGGGGGTGCTAAGGCGAATAACTTCTGAAGACCTTGCTCTTCCCAAAGGTTGCCCTTGAAAGGCTCTATGCGACTATTGACGCCATTCGTCGCTGGCGTCTGGCCAAGAGTGAAGTGCGTTGGAATCAAAAAGTCTACTCCCTTACTTACTTAAAGAAGAGCATTTGACCTTCTTACCTGGTAGAACCGGGGGAAGTACTTCTGAACCTCTTTCTACGCTTTCTTCTCTTATTTATTAAATTATCGCAGAGATCTAGCAACGCGGCGCAGATCATTGGTATTGGATGTATCGTTAGGTTGTGCC